TTCGTGGTCTAATTAGACAACATCTGGCTTCGAACATAGGAGTTGCTAAGAGTCAAATTCGTGAAAAAAAGCCGATTGTCTGGGAAATCCTTCAAGAAGTTATGCAGGGGCATCCCGTATTACTGAATAGAGCACCTACTCTACATAGATTAGGCATACAGTCATTCCAACCCATTTTAGTGGAAGGACGCACTATTTGTTTACATCCATTAGTTTGTAAGGGGTTCAACGCAGACTTTGATGGGGATCAAATGGCTGTTCATGTGCCTTTATCTTTAGAGGCTCAAGCAGAGGCTCGTTTACTTATGTTTTCTCATATGAATCTCTTATCTCCAGCTATCGGAGATCCTATTTCTGTACCGACTCAAGATATGCTTATTGGACTCTATGTATTAACGAGCGGCACTCGTCGAGGTATTTGTGCAAACAGATATAATCCATGTAATCGAAAAAACTATCAAAATGAAAGAATTTACGAAACAAACTATAAGTATATGAAAGAACCCTTTTTTTGCAATTCCTATGATGCAATTGGAGCTTATCGGCAGAAAAGAATCAATTTAGATAGTCCTTTGTGGCTTCGGTGGCAATTAGATCAACGCGTTATTGCTTCAAGAGAAGTTCCTATCGAAGTTCACTATGAATCTTTTGGTAACTATCATGAGATTTATGCACACTATCTAATAGTAAGAAGTGTAAAAAAAGAAACTTTTTGTATATATATTCGAACCACAGTTGGTCATATTTCTTTTTATCGAGAAATCGAGGAAGCTATACAAGGTTTTTCTCAAGCCTGTTCGTATGATACCTAATAATATGGTATTAAAAAAAAAGTCATTCTAGGACACCCGTGTGAATTCAGACCTCTCCGATTCAACTCGGACCGTAGCATAGTTCTTGACCTAAAATTCTACGCAAATCAAGATCGAGAAAAGGAAGTTTTGCAATCATTGACTCAAACTCATTGTCGAATCCCATTCAGCAGAATATGGAGGTACTTATGGCGGAACGGGCCAATCTGGTATTTCACAATAAAGTGATAGATGGAACTGCTATTAAACGACTTATTAGCCGATTAATAGATCACTTCGGGATGGCATATACATCACACATCCTAGATCAAGTAAAGACTCTAGGTTTCCAGCAAGCCACTGCTACATCCATTTCATTAGGAATTGATGATCTTTTAACGATACCTTCCAAGGGCTGGCTTGTCCAAGATGCTGAACAACAAAGTTTGATTTTGGAAAAACACCATCATTATGGGAATGTACATGCGGTAGAAAAATTACGCCAATCTATTGAGATATGGTATGCTACAAGTGAATATTTGCGACAAGAAATGAATCCTAATTTTAAGATGACGGACCCTTTCAACCCAGTCCATATGATGTCTTTTTCGGGGGCTAGGGGAAATGCATCTCAAGTACATCAATTAGTAGGTATGAGAGGATTAATGTCGGATCCCCAAGGACAAATGATTGATTTACCTATTCAAAGCAATTTACGCGAAGGACTATCTTTAACAGAATATATTATTTCTTGCTATGGAGCCCGTAAAGGAGTTGTAGATACTGCTGTACGCACATCAGATGCTGGATATCTTACGCGTCGACTTGTTGAAGTAGTTCAACATATTGTTGTACGTAGAACAGATTGTGGCACTATCCGAGGGATTTCCGTGAGTCCTCGAAATAAAAATCGGATGATGTCAGAAAGAATTTTTATTCAAACATTAATTGGTCGTGTCTTAGCAGACGATATATACATAGGTTCCCGATGTGTCGCCTTTCGAAATCAAGATATTGGGATTGGACTTGTCAACCGATTAATAACCTTTGGAACACAATCAATATCTATTCGAACTCCCTTTACTTGTCGGAGTACGTCTTGGATCTGTCGATTATGTTATGGTCGGAGCCCCACTCATGGTGACCTAGTTGAATTGGGGGAAGCTGTAGGTATTATTGCGGGTCAATCTATTGGCGAACCGGGGACTCAACTAACATTAAGAACCTTTCATACCGGCGGAGTATTTACAGGAGGTACTGCCGAACATGTACGAGCCCCTTATAATGGAAAAATAAAATTCAATGAGGATTTGGTTCATCCTACACGTACACGTCACGGACATCCTGCCTTTCTATGTTATATAGACTTGTCTGTAATTATTGAGAGCGAAGATGTTATACATAGCGTGACTATTCCACCAAAAAGTTTTCTTTTAGTTCAAAACGATCAATATGTGAAATCAGAACAGGTGATTGCTGAGATTCGCGAGGGAACATACACTTTTCATTTTAAAGAGAAGGTTAGAAAATATATTTATTCTGACTCAGAGGGCGAAATGCACTGGAGTACTGATGTGTCCCATGCGCCCGAATTTACATATAGTAATGTCCACCTCTTACCAAAAACAAGTCATTTATGGATATTATCGGGAGGTTCATGCGGATCTAGTCTAATTCTTTTTTCGATCCACAAAGATCAAGATCAAATG